CGCGGGAAAGGGACTCTTGAGACTTGTTTGATTCAAAATTCTAAGTATCGGGAGGTTTGTTCTCTAAAACGCAGTAAATCTTTTCGTCTCGGATTCAATGAAAAATTCATTCTAGTAGTGAAAAGGAATCGATAAATCTTGAAATGATAGTCTTCACTCCACTACAACTGGAGTGTCAATTTACTAACAGGGTCTTGAATTAGATTGGATAGGGATAGGTTGGACAGGAAATCTAATTTAATTTTTGGGGAGGGGGCTGAAGAAAAACCTGGTATACAGACTCATGTAAAGTATATGAATGCTTCTCGATTTATTCAATATTAGTTAGATTAATTAAATTGAATATCTAATTGGTTTGCTTTTTTTATATTTATTTATTTAAAAATTTCGAATTTAATATTTTTTAATATTCTTTTTTTTAGTCATATTATTATTTAATATAATATTTATATATTATTTGAATCAAATTCAAAAATGAAATTATTTCTTTTCGGTAACCTCTAGTCAAAGAATTTCAGAGGTTGTTTTCCGATTATTTTAGATAACGAATCGGGAGACGGTAAGGATTAGATCAAATGGAGATAAGAGATGCAAATACGAGTATGAGTATGCAAAGTAATCTATCTTGATTCTATATTTTTTTACTTTTTACTTAATGAAATGGCGAGCAAAATAAAACATAGGTCTTTTTATTCCTACCTGTTAGTAACATTCATTGTCTTAATACTTCCTAGGATATCTCTAGATATTTTTTATTTATGCTTAATATATATATATTTTTTCAATTATACTAGAAATCAGATAAGAACTTCTTAGATGTTCTTATTGAATTTATTGCATTGTTTCGTCAATGGTGTTATCCCAGAATCTCTCTTTGATTCTGGACCAACGATTCCACTATTCTTATAAAATTTTTAGTGAAAAAAAAAGAAAATAATACGATAAAAATTAGTGAATAATAATGAAATAATTCCTTCATATTGATAGAGATAGGAGACAAAAGTTGCATGGATATAGTAAGTCTTGCTTGGGCTGCTTTAATGGTCGTTTTTACATTTTCCCTTTCCCTTGTAGTATGGGGAAGAAGTGGACTCTAAAGGTACTACTAATTGAGTTAAGGGATCAAACTGTATCAATTGTTTTATCGCTGGGTTCTTAAAATTTTGAACTATTGAATTTTGTTATTTTATTAATACTCGACTAGATTAATGAAATTCAAATCAGAAGAATAAGAGCAATACAAATCAAATAGATGAAACAAAGAAAAAAATGCCAATGTTATGTACATTCTATATATATCGAATTTCAATTCTATATCTATGATAGATATATATAAATATGAAAATAACTATTTATAGATTGGTCCATATTAAACCTCTATTTTGATAGAATAAATATAACATAGAGTAAAACGTTATACACAACAATACAATAATAGATAGTATGGTAGAAAGAAATAGATTTGATTTCTTTCTACCATACTATCTGGATTTCATAGAATTCTGTTGATTGTAGTCTGATCATTTCATTTAAAACTAAGACCCGAAATTGAAATCCTTTTTTCATTTTTTTTATTCAATCCATTACATTGATAAGAAATAAGAAGTCATGTTTAAATAAAATTAGTCACTTTGACTTACCGTTTTTACGTAAATTATAAGTAAAAAGGCAGTAGGAACTAGAATGAAGAGTGCAGTAGCAATAAATGCGAGAATATTTACTTCCATAATCTCTATGTTTTCTTTCTCTTTAATTTCTAAAAAATACTTCGGGATTTAATCCCATAGAAATGATAAAACTTTCGTCGGTAAATTCAATGAAATTATATCTCGATAATATCAAATCGGATCAATATCACGAATAACAATATCAGATCTATCAAATCGATTCATCGTCGAGAATTTAATAGTATAACATAGGAAGATCTTTTATCCATACCAAAAAAAAATTTCCTTTACTGATACAATCAAAAATTCCTTTTCCTTTTTTCTTTCTTCGTCGGAACCATTATCTTTATTTTAAACTAAAAAAGGGGATCCCTGTTTGAAATGAAATTATTTTTTTTTTCCCTTTCACACACGAAATGAATTGATATCTTTTTTAGATTGGATTTGTATCCATCGGGACTGACGGGGCTCGAACCCGCAGCTTCCGCCTTGACAGGGCGGTGCTCTGACCAATTGAACTACAATCCCAGGGAAAAAATTGTACAACATACATATTCTTACAATTTCATTCAAACCCTTTCTTTTTCTATTTTAGCTTCGAACCGTTGTACTGTAACTGCAAGAGGCGAACTTATATATATATTGATATCTCTATGGATATGCGCTTTAGAGAGATCGACACGGACTACGAGTAATCCGTTCGTTATTGCCAAATCGATTGAAAAATGAAGCAATGAAACAAAAAAGAAAGACTCTTTCGGATCCTGATAGGAATTTATCAAAATACGAATTTGTGTAAAAAATATGTAATACGGAAAAAAAATAGCACTAGGGATGTATGAAATTTTTATTCTTCCGTATCCGAGCACATCGGTCATTTTCGGAGAACAACAAATGGGTTATATCATTTCATGGTGGATCCGCAAATTTTTGGGCCGAGCTGGATTTGAACCAGCGTAGACATATTGCCAACGAATTTACAGTCCGTCCCCATTAACCGCTCGGGCATCGACCCAGGAAGAATCAATTTCAGTCTTTATTATTGATAATCCCTGATCAATTTCCTTTTGTAGTATCCTACCCCCAGGGGAAGTCGAATCCCCGTTGCCTCCTTGAAAGAGAGATGTCCTAAACCACTAGACGATGGGGGCATACTTGCCCAACCGCCATTATACTATGTTAATAGTATGAACAGTTTTTTGAAATTGTCAATATTAAAGGAATGATATGATTCGATCAGAAGGCTCTTTCCATCTTTTAGAATTTTTGATTCATCTTTTAGATTTCGAAATTGTTCATTCCAATCACCAATCGAAAATGGAAATATATATTATTAGATAATTATATTATATATATATTGTATAGATTATATAGTTATATATACATAATATATAATATAGTATAGATTATATAGAAAAATAGAAAAAAGATAAGGAATGTGAAAGAAAACAAAAGAAAGAGAGAATCCTTTCAGCGAATGATTGATTTGCTGGAACTGGCGAGGGATTAAAACCTCATTTCTTTCACTTTCATTCATTGTTAAGAAGATTTGATAAGTATATTTCTATCTCACACTAAGATGGCAAATAAAAAACGAGAATCAATCTGGAAATTGGGTAAAAAGGATAGGGATCAATAAGTTATTGAAAGTTGTTTTTTTTTCAATAAGAATTTGGCTGAGGGACAGGACAAATTGAATCCATTTATCAATGATTCGATGAAATATTTGAATTAGTGGGTACATGTATCAATGAAATGAATTTCGTGTTATGATGAGGATGACTTCAATTAAAATCGGTTTTGAAAAAATGCATTCCATTGATATTTATCAAATCCAATTTCAATAAATCATTTTTTTAACTATACTCTATTCACTAGGTAAATCCAATTTATTGTTCCTTAATGAGTTGCTATGTAAGTAAAATAGATCTATGTATATATATTCTAATCTTCTATGTACATCTATTCTAATCCTATTTATATAATTTATATAATAAGTATATGCAGTAACAAATAGATGTACTAAACTCATATTGTCTGGTTCCTTAATTCAGGAATTGAATCAAACGGGGCCCTTTTAACTCAGTGTGGTAGAGTAACGCCATGGTAAGGCGTAAGTCATCGGTTCAAATCCGATAGGGGGCTTTTGAGCCTTTTTTTCATAAAAAGCCAACAGTAGTATTCCTAATTTGAAGGAAGAATAGAGATATTCTTGATATTTGTAAGAAGTTTCTATTTTTAAAATAAAAGGGAATAGAAAATAGAAAAACTGAGGAATAGTAGAATTGCATTAAAAAATCGAATTCTAATACGTTGTTGTTATCATTCTAATGAATTCGAATATAGTAAACTAATTCTAGTTAGAAAGTGAAATATTATTATTTATAAAATATTATTATTTATATATATTCTATATATAAATATTATTATTTATAAAATATTATTATTTATATATATTCTATATATATTATTATATATTTTTCTTTTTTTAGAATGTGATATCTCCTTTTATTTTCATATATTCCTATTTTCTATTATTCCAATCAAAAAATGGGAAAAATTCTAAAAAAAAGTAAGTGGACCTAACCCATTGAATCATAACTATATTTACTATTCTGATATTCAAATTCGATAGAAATGAAATTCGAACAGTGGATCTTTTTTTGTTTTTAATACTGGTTTGGACTCCGCAAGAATCTGTCGATATTTCTGATTAAATCTTCTTCTTCCTAGAGGTTCTATAGGAATAAATTGCTATTCCTCTCCTCCACGTAGAAGGGTTTATTCTATTCTAAGTTCTAACATACAAGTCATTTGACTTTAAAATATCTTTTTTCCGAATACCAGAAAAGATCCATTTACATTTCTATTATTTCTTTAAGATATGATATATCTATAGAAATAATAGAAAAATCAATCAAATCATGACTTCGCGTATCAAATATTTTCTTTTCATATCTATGCATACGAGATTTTTAAGGCAATTAATGGATGCGAGAAAGAAACTTTCACTTACTCTTATTATTAAAAAAATTCCATACAATATTAAAGAACCTGACAGATATATAAAAAAAAGTAAATAGAAAAAATATTTGAATTTCTTACCTCGATCTGCAGTATACTTTAGAGTTTTTTTAATCTGAAAGAAAGTAAAATAGAACAAAGAAGACAATAAAAGAAAAAATGTAAAATAGAAAGTAATAAAATATACGATCCTCTCGTAGTTTCCTAGACATAGAAATTCGAAGAATATATAAAACAATTGTTTTTATTTCACGAACAAGATTCAAGAATAATATTTTTTGAAAAAAGGCGAGTGGTATGTCTGGGGAT